GAGATATATCGGAAATCCATATAGTAATTCCGATAAATTAAGAAGTCAGAAAGTTATCAAAAATAAAAATTTTTTAACATGGAATCAATTAGTTTCAACAATTCATTAATTTTAACGAAAAATATTCTATGCTGCCCTTCTCGAGAAAGAGAAAAATTTTTCATTATTGTAAAGGTCGATGGGGAAAAAAAGACTCCCCACCACCACAATGTTAGTGAAAATATACGAAAAATAAATAAAAAATCTTATATTTTTTTCTGTATTCTTTTTTTTTTAGAATTGAGAAAACAGAAGAATTATTCTTTTACACATCTTAGAAGATTAAGATTGAAACCTGGTCTATTTCATATTGATTAGAATAGGGACTGCCAATTGTGAATTTTATATTAACAAATTCCTGAGCCAATTTTTCGAGTAAAATCCATTCCGATTATTCCAATATTTTAGGACTTATTTGTTTGTCGTACAAAAAAACTTTTTGAATTCCCGGTAGAAAGAGATTTCCCTAATGACAAAGCTTTTAACGCCGCCCAATATCCTTTCCTTTTCCAAATATTTTTACGAATACGCTTTTTTGATATAGAAGTACGTTTTTTTGGAACTGCCATTTAAAAATGAAGAAGTTACTCATTGTTATAGTTGGATGTGAAAGACATCTATTGTTCAAAACGAATTATTATTTCTTATTCATTATCTATTTTTTCTCTAAATAATATTCTCTTCATAAAAAATAAATATAGATATGTGAAAGATCTCTGCAAATTGTATCAAAAATTACTCGAAATAATAAAATTTTGATTCCAGACAATACAATATTCGTAAAACCAAAAATCTTTGGATTGGAACTCTTAGTTCTCGTTCTTTATCTCTCAAATTTCTATCTTTAGAATACGCTATGTCATATAAATAAAACTTAATAAAATAAATAAATAAAGAACCTAAAAGACCTTGATTTTCATCATTCTATAACTTTATTTACATGTAATAAAATACCTAAAAGGATTGTAAACTTTTGCCTAATAAAAAACTTGAGCCTTTTTTTAGTCAAACTCGAGGAAAGAATACACCTAAAAAAAATTGTTAAATTCGAATGAGACTATCAATAAATCAAAGGATACGTGGTTTGATAAAAAAATATCTCAGTCATGTTTTATCATTTCCCGATAAAATAAAAAAATATCATTTTAGATCTATAATATTCTAACGTTTACTAATAAATCCTTTTGATTGAAATGGAAAACAATCAATCCCATAATGAATTAGTTAATGAGTTGAAATAAACAAACTAAAATGAAGATTTATTATTTCATTAGACCGATGACCTTAGTTAATCCTATAATTCATATTAACATCAAGTACCCTTTTTTGCGTAATTTTTTATCCTTGCTCTATGAATATAAATTATCGTAATAATAATTTATATTTGCATTTTCCTATTATAGTATTCGTTTTTTATATGTAACTTGGTCATATCATTTGACCAATTGTAACTTCTTTTTTTGAATATTTGAACGATTTTGAAAAGCCTCAGAATAAATACTAATATCAAATTATTAAATAAGTTAGTGCATATCTTTATTTTTTATTGACTCTTTTCGAAAGAGGTAAGATCCGGTGAATCGGAAACAATTAATTAAGAATAAAAAACTTTTTTTATGGAACAGACATATCAATATGCGTGGATAATACCTTTCCTTCCACTTCCAGTTCCTATGTTAATAGGGTTGGGACTTCTTCTTTTTCCGACGGCAACAAAAAGTCTTCGTCGTATGTGGGCTTTTCAGAGCGTTTTATTGTTAAGTATAGTCATGATTTTTTCCATGAATCTGTCTATTCATCAAATAAATAGCAGTTCTGTCTATCAATATGTATGGTCTTGGATTATCAATAATGATTTTTCTTTAGAATTCGGATACTTGATCGATCCACTTACTTCTATTATGTCAATATTAATAACTACTGTTGGAATTCTGGTTCTTATTTATAGTGATAATTATATGTCTCATGATCACGGATATTTGAGATTTTTTGCTTATATGAGTTTTTTCAGTACTTCCATGTTGGGATTAGTTACTAGTTCAAATTTGATACAAATTTATATTTTTTGGGAATTAGTTGGAATATGTTCGTATCTATTAATAGGATTTTGGTTCACACGACCTCTTGCAGCAAAGGCTTGTCAAAAAGCGTTTGTAACTAATCGTGTTGGTGATTTTGGTTTATTATTAGGCATTTTAGGGTTTTATTGGATAACGGGGAGTTTCGAATTTCGTGATTTATTCCAAATATTCAATAACTTGATTTCTAATAATGAGGTCAATTTTGTATTTGTGACTTTGTGCGCTGTTCTATTATTTGCCGGTGCGATTGCTAAATCTGCGCAATTTCCCCTTCATGTATGGTTACCTGATGCAATGGAAGGGCCGACCCCTATTTCGGCCCTTATACATGCTGCTACGATGGTAGCAGCGGGAATTTTTCTTGTAGCTCGACTTATGCC